AAAAAAAATTAATGGAGTGCCTGATTAAAGGATTATCTTGATAGGATAAATAAAGTAATTTTAATTTACCTCCATTAACATTACATAAGATAGAATTAAACTATCTCCATTAGTATCAAAAACTAATGTGCATCATACACCTTAATGTAAATAAAAAGGTAAGCTAATTAAGCTAATGGGTTCATACCCCATTCATAGAGGCATTTATCCTCTCCTTTTTAATGAACAACAACTCTAAAAAACTTCTCTTCCTATCATCATTAATGATAGGAACGATCCTGTCCATTTCATCAAACTCCTGATTAGGAGTTTGAATAGGACTAGAGATCAACTTACTCTCGTTTACTGCCATATTAACAAATAATAAAGACGTGATAATAAATGAATCAGCAATTAAATACTTTATTGTACAAGCAATTGCATCTACAATATTACTATTTTCAATTTTGCTGATTCAAATGAAATATATAATTGGATGAGAAAAACAATTAATTCCATCCATAATAATCTGATCAAGATTATTATTAAAAATTGGGGCCGCTCCATTTCACTTTTGATTTCCAGAAGTAATAGGAGCATTAAGATGAATTAATTGCTTAATTCTAATAACGTGGCAAAAAATTGCCCCTATAATGGCCTTATCATATTGTATCCAACTAAAAACATTTATTTTCTTAGTTAATATCTTAAGAATTTATATTGGAGCAATAGGAGGGTTAAACCAAACATCATTAAAACAAATTCTAGCATACTCGTCAATTAGTCATTTAGGATGAATAATTAGATCATTAGTTGTTAGAGAAAATGTATGAGAGCTATATTTTGTAGTTTACTCATTATTAAGACTAATTATAGTTTTGCTATTCAAAAATATAAATCTATCAATATTAAATCAAATCTATTCAGCAAATAATGTAAAAACAGAAATTAAATTCATTATGTTTTTATCGCTATTATCGTTAGGAGGATTGCCACCTTTTTTAGGATTTTTACCTAAATGGATTATTATTCAATTACTAATTGAAAATAACATGGTCACAATTATAACGATCATAGTGATATTAACAACTATTACACTATACTACTACTTACGAATTAGATTTTCAGCATTAATTTTATCACATACAGAAAATTCTTGATCACTAAGGATAAAAACTAAAAAAACAATACTAGTTCTACCTTTTATAGTAATGATTTCAACAATAGGATTAACTTGTTCATCAACACTAATTTCCTTATACTAAGGACTTAAGTTAAGTAAACTAGTAACCTTCAAAGTTGAAATTAAAAGAAGGATCTTTTAGGCCTTAGTAAAATTTTTACACCTCTAGAATTGCAGTCTAGAATCATTTTTGAATATAAGACCAATGAAATAATCTGGTGAGAGAGGGAATATTCTCATGAATAGATTTACAATCTATCGCCTATAAATTCAGCCATCTCACCGCAAAAATGATTATTTTCAACAAACCATAAGGATATTGGAACTATATACTTTATATTTGGAGCATGAGCTGGAATAATAGGAACGTCAATAAGAATAATTATTCGTATAGAACTTGGGCAACCAGGATCTATAATTGGAGATGATCAAATTTATAATGTTGTTATTACAGCACATGCATTTGTAATAATCTTCTTTATAGTAATACCTATTATAATTGGAGGATTTGGTAATTGACTAGTTCCACTAATAATTGGAGCACCAGATATGGCCTTTCCACGAATAAATAACATAAGTTTTTGACTTCTACCACCATCATTAACCCTTTTGATTATATCATCCATAGTTGATAGAGGTGTAGGAACAGGATGAACAGTTTATCCACCTCTTGCAAGAGCAATCGCTCATGGAGGAAGATCAGTAGACCTCGCTATTTTTTCACTTCATTTAGCTGGTATTTCATCAATTCTAGGAGCAGTTAATTTCATTACAACCGCAATCAATATGCGGTCGGAAAGAATAACACTGGATCAAACACCACTATTTGTTTGATCAGTAGCAATTACAGCACTCTTATTACTCCTATCATTACCAGTACTAGCAGGAGCAATCACCATATTATTAACTGATCGAAATTTAAATACATCATTTTTTGATCCAGCCGGAGGTGGAGACCCAATTCTTTATCAACATTTATTTTGATTCTTTGGACATCCTGAAGTTTACATTTTAATTTTACCAGGATTTGGTATTATTTCACACATTGTTTGTCAAGAAAGAGGAAAAATTGAATCATTTGGAACTCTAGGAATAATTTATGCAATATTATCAATTGGATTATTAGGTTTTATTGTATGAGCACATCATATATTTACAGTAGGTATAGACGTTGATACACGAGCTTACTTTACATCAACAACAATAATTATTGCAGTACCAACAGGAATTAAAGTATTCAGATGGTTAGCAACTCTTTATGGAACTAAATTTAATTTTAACCCACCATTATTATGAGCTCTTGGATTTATTTTTTTATTTACAATTGGTGGATTAACAGGGTTAGTTTTAGCAAATTCATCTCTCGATATTGTTCTACATGATACTTATTATGTTGTAGCCCATTTCCACTATGTCTTATCTATAGGAGCAGTATTTGCAATTATAGGAGGTATCATTCAATGATATCCTTTATTTACAGGATTAACCATAAATAAGACATGATTAAAAATTCAATTTGCTATTATATTCATTGGAGTAAACATAACATTCTTTCCTCAACACTTTCTTGGATTGGCAGGAATACCACGACGATATTCTGATTATCCAGATGCATATACATCATGAAATGTAATTTCTAGTATTGGATCTACAATTTCAATCGTAGGAATCATTATATTCATCATAATTATATGGGAAAGAATAATAACAAATCGAACAATTATATTTAGAGCCAATATAAGTAGTTCAACAGAATGATTACAAAATAATCCTCCTGCAGAACATAGATATTCAGAACTACCAATAATTTCAAGATTCTAATATGGCAGACTAGTGCAATAGATTTAAGCTCTAAATATAAAGATTTGACCTTTTGTTAGAATAATGGCAACATGATCAAACTTATCATTACAAGACGGAGCTTCACCTTTAATAGAACAATTATCATTCTTTCATGACCACACTATAATTGTACTAATTTTAATTACAGTTATTGTTGGATATTCATTAAGATATACATTAATAATCAAATTAACAAATCGAAATATATTACATGGTCACTTAATTGAAACAATCTGAACAGCATTACCAGCTATTACATTAATTTTTATTGCATTACCATCACTACGATTATTATATCTTTTAGATGACTCAGTAGATGCATTAATTACAGTTAAAACAATCGGGCGACAATGATATTGAAGATATGAATATTCAGATTTTGTAGATGTAGAATTTGATACATACATAACACAAGATAGAGATCTTGAAACTAATAGATTCCGTTTACTAGATGTTGATAACCGTACAATTTTACCAATAAATACTGAAGTTCGCATTTTAACCAGAGCATCAGACGTCTTACATTCATGGGCAGTACCTGCTCTTGGAATTAAAATTGATGCTACACCTGGACGATTAAATCAAGGAACATTTTCAATCAACCGCCCAGGATTATTCTTTGGTCAATGTTCAGAAATTTGTGGAGCAAATCATAGATTTATACCAATTGTTATTGAAAGCACCTCAGTAAATTTATTTATTAAATGATTATCTAAAATCATTTAAGGGGTTAGTTAAAATATAACATTAGAGTGTCAATCTAAAATAACTAAAAATTAGTACACCTTGAACATCAGGTGACTGAAAGTAAGTAATGGTCTCTTAAACCAAAAAATAGTAAATTAACATCTACTTCTGATGAGGTAATTTTAACTAAATCCATCAAATATCTCCACTCATATGATTTTCACTATTTATTTTGTTCTCTATTACAATAATTTTATTTAATCAAATAAATTTCTTCTTCTATAAACCTAATATTATTAAAAGTATAAGAAAAATAATAATAAAAAGAAAGAATCAAATTTGAAAATGATAACAAACCTATTCTCCACTTTTGATCCATCAACTAATATTTTTAATAGTTCATTAAACTGAACTAGAACATTTATTGGATTATTAATCATCCCTTCAATATTTTGATTTACATCATCACGAATTAACATTATATGAAATAAAATAAACTTAACCCTACATAATGAATTCAAAACATTATTAGGACCTAAATCATTTAATGGAACAACACTAATTTTTATTTCAATCTTTATTATAATATTATTTAATAATTTTATAGGACTATTTCCATATATTTTTACAAGAACTAGACATTTAGCATTCACATTCACAATCGCATTACCTATATGATTTAGATTTATATTATTTGGATGAATTAATCACACTAATCACATATTTGCCCACTTAGTTCCACAAGGAACACCACCAGCACTTATATCATTTATAGTACTAATTGAAACAATTAGAAATATTATTCGTCCAGGAACTCTAGCTGTGCGATTAGCAGCAAATATAATCGCAGGTCACTTATTATTAACATTACTAGGAAATATAGGACCATCAATATCAGAAAATTTGATTTCAATTTTAATTATTAGACAAATAATACTATTAATTTTAGAATCAGCAGTAGCTATAATTCAAGCATATGTATTTTCAATTTTAAGAACATTATATTCTAGAGAGGTTTATTAAACTTATGTTAACAACCCATTCAAACCACCCATTCCATATAGTAGATTATAGACCTTGACCATTAACAGGAGCAATTGGAGCAATAGTTTTAGTTTCAGGATTAGCTAAATGATTTCATTTATTTAATATTAATTTATTTATCATCGGATTTAGAATCACATTACTAACAATAATTCAATGATGACGAGACGTAATTCGAGAAGGAACTTATCAAGGATTACATACAGAATTTGTATCAATTGGATTACGATGAGGTATAATTCTATTCATTGCATCAGAAGTATTATTCTTTCTATCATTTTTCTGAGTATTTTTTAGAAGAAGATTAGCACCAACAATTGAACTTGGGATAATATGACCTCCAATAGGAATTCAACCTTTTAATCCAATACAAATTCCTCTACTTAATACAGCCATCCTTTTAGCATCAGGAGTTACCGTAACATGAGCTCATCATAGATTAATAGAATCTAACTATACTCAAACACTTCAAGGTTTATTCTTTACAGTTTTACTAGGTTTATATTTTACAATATTACAAGCATATGAATACTGAGAAGCACCTTTCACTATTGCTGATGCAGTTTATGGATCAACATTTTTTATTGCTACAGGGTTTCATGGACTACATGTAATCATTGGAACAATCTTTTTAACCACATGTCTAATTCGACATATAATAAATCAATTCTCACCTAACCACCATTTTGGATTTGAAGCTGCAGCATGATATTGACATTTTGTAGATGTAGTTTGATTATTCTTATATATTTCAATTTACTGATGAGGTAGATAAATATTTTTCTAGTATAAATAGTACACTTGACTTCCAATCAAAAAGATTGAATTTAAATCAAGAAAAATAATTTTAATCTTATCAACAAGAATTTTAATTAGATTTATTGTACCAATAATAATTATATTAATTGCAACAATCCTCTCAAAAAAATTAATTAATGATCGAGAAAAAAGATCACCATTTGAATGTGGTTTTGATCCAAAAAGATCAGCTCGAATACCATTTTCATTACGATTCTTTTTAATTGCAGTAATTTTCTTAATTTTTGATGTAGAAATTGCATTAATCTTACCAATTGTAATCATTATAAAAACATCAAATATTATAATATGAACAATATCCACAATATTTTTCATTTTAGTTCTATTAAGAGGATTATATTATGAATGAAATCAAGGAGCTCTACAATGAGCAGATTAAAGGGTTGTAGTTAAATATAACATTTGGGTTGCATTCAAAAAATATTGATTAAATCAATCAACCTTGAATAAGAAGTAAAATATTACATTCAGTTTCGACCTGAAAACATGGTATAATTATACCCTTATTTTGATTAATTGAAGCCAAAAAGAGGCATATTACTGTTAATAATATAATTGAACTAATTAGTTCCAATTAAGGAAATGTAAAGTCAATATGAAAGCTGCTAACTTTTTATAACAGCGGTTAAATTCCGTTAACATTTCTATTTATATAGTTTAAATAAAACATTACACTTTCACTGTAAAAATAATATTTCTATATTTATAAATATACCTAAAAATAAAACTATTTCCATAACATCTTCAATGTCATACTCTATATAAGCTATTTAGGTCTTATAAAAAGAATAATATTAATAAAATAAACATTCAAAAAATAAAAGTTAATAAATAAACCTTAAAATTTGAATCATATCAACACTGAATATAATTAATTAAATAAATAAACAATCTATATAATCCCTGACCTCCAAATAATTCACCCCAACCATAATCAAAAGACTTAGATGAATAATAACCCATCCTTAAAGGTAAATATCTAATAAAACCAGTTGAAAGATAAGGTATAAATCATATTGAACCAGAAAATCTAACAAAAGACAAAAAATTTAAAGAAAATAAATTATAAGAAAAATTAATATTAGAAAAATAATAACCTAAATATAAACCTAAAGCAACAGTTATAATTGTTAAAATCCTTAAATAATAAGGTAAAACAATTATATAAGGAATAGGAAAAATTAATCAAGATAAAAATCTACCAGAAAAAACAGAAACAAACAACAAAGATAATATACCAAAAGAAATATAATATCTTCTATCATTAAAAGAAAAACTAGAATAAAAATTATTATCACCTGATATAGAATAATAAAATAAACGAAAAGAATAAGAAGCTGTTAAACCAGTTGAAATAAAATAAAAGAAAAAAATTAAACAATTAACCCATCTTAAACATACCATATCCAAAATCAAATCCTTTGAATAAAATCCTGCTAAAAAAGGAATTCCACATAATGATAATCTAGAAACATTAAAACAAACAGAAGTTAAAGGCATAAAATTAACAATTGAACCTATAAAACGAATATCCTGAGAATCCTTTAAATTATGAATTATAGAGCCCGCACACATAAATAATAAAGCCTTAAATAAAGCATGAGATAATAAATGAAAAAAAGCAAGTTTAAAATAACCTATAGACAAAATTCTCATTATTAAACCAAGTTGACTTAAAGTAGAAAGAGCAATAATCTTTTTCAAGTCAAATTCAAAATTAGCTCCTAAACCAGCCATAAATATAGTTATACAACCAATTAATAACAAAAACCAACCAAAATTATAAACAACTAATATTGGACTAAAACGAATTAATAAATAAACCCCGGCAGTAACAAGAGTAGAAGAATGAACTAAAGCAGAAACAGGAGTAGGAGCAGCTATAGCTGCTGGAAGTCAAGAAGAAAAAGGAATTTGAGCTCTTTTAGTTATAGCAGCAAGAATAATTAATATAGTAATAACCTTCATTTCAAAAGAATTATAAATAAAATTATAATAATAAATATAATTTCAACCTCCAAAATTTAATATTCAAGCAATTGAAATTAAAATAGCAACATCACCAATCCGATTTGACAAAACAGTTAGTATCCCAGCACTGTAAGACTTTACATTCTGATAATAAATAACTAAACAATAAGAAACTAATCCTAATCCATCTCAACCTAACAAAATACTAATTAAATTTGGACTAATGATTAAAAGACCTATAGAAAGAATAAACATTAAAACAATTATAATAAAACGATTCATATTCACTTCACCAGACATATAATCCTCTCTATAGTAAATAACTAAAGAAGAAATATATATAACAAAAGATATAAAAACAAGAGATATTCAATCAAAAATAAAAGTTATTACTACCATAGAACCATTTAATCTAAAAAGTTCCCATTCAATAAAAACTCTATAATCAAACATTAAATAATAAATACCTAAAATAAAAACAAAAGTTCTAGAAATAAATAATGAAAAAAAACTTAATGAACAAATAGATAATAAATACACGGCCTAAAATGAAAAACTTCACATCTTTGATTCCACAAAACAATATTTTATTTTAAAATACTTAAGCCAAATTAAATATAAAAATATTCACCCTTTAAACATAAAATATTTAAAGGAAATCAATGTAAAAGCAATAAATGATATTCTCGAAAATAACCTAAAGAAAAAGTATAAACACCCATATAATAAGAACCATGTTGTGAATAAGAATACATGTATAATGTATAAACAGCTCTAAAAAAAGATAAAAAAATTAAAACTAAAAATCTAAAAGTAGATCAAGAAATCATTCTATTTAATAAACTTAATTCACCTATTAAATTTAATGAAGGAGGAGCAGCTATATTTGATGATCTAAAAAGAAATCACCAAAGAGTTATTCTTGGTATAAAATTTATTATTCCCTTATTAATTAATAATCTTCGTCTACCTAAACGTTCATAAATAATATTAGATAAACAAAATAAACCAGAAGAACATAAACCATGACCAACTATTAAAGAAAAAGAACCTATACAACCCCATCAATTTATAGTTATTAAACCACCAATAACTATTCTTATATGAGCAACAGATGAATAAGCAATTAAAGATTTTAAATCAACTTGACGAAAACAAATAAATCTAACAATAACACCACCAGACAAACTTAAAGATAATCAAAAATAATTAAACCTTATACCTAAAAAAGAAATAATCTTCATAACACGAAAAATACCATAACCACCTAATTTTAATAAAACACCAGCAAGAATTATTCTTCCAGAAATAGGGGCCTCAACATGAGCCTTAGGAAGTCAAAGATGGACAAAAAACATTGGTATTTTCACTAAAAATGCTAAAATAATAAAAACATAAAATATAAAATAATAAGAACCAAAATCAACCAATAAAGGAAAATAAAGAGTTTTAAAAACATCATAAATCTTAAACAAAACCAACAATAAAGGTAATCTTGCAACTAAAGTATAAAAAATCAAATATAAACCAGCTTGTAAACGTTCAGGTTGATAACCTCAACCCAAAATTAATAATAATGTAGGAATTAATCTAGATTCAAAAAAAATATAAAATGATAATAAACTTAAACTAGAAAAAGAACAATAAAGTATAATTAATAAAAACAATACAATAAGAATAAAAAAGCTTGAATGATAAGAAGATAAATAAATTAAACTTCTAGCAGTAATTATTAAAGAACAAATTCAAAAACTCAATAAAATTAATCTAAAAGAAAAATTATCAACACCAAAACTATATCTAATTATATTTAAATCAGCATAAGAATATAAAAAAACCATAAAAATAAAACTTAACAAAAACATTAAAGAATGAACCAACCACCAACAATCATATAAAAAACAAAGAGGGGTCAAGAAAACAATTATTAATAAATAACTTAGCATAAAGATAAAACAAAAGAGTTAAAAAAATCATTTCCATGTGACCGAATCATAGAAACCAAAATAGAAAGACCTAAAGCTCCCTCACAAACAGAAAAAACCAAAAAAATTACAGGGAAAAAATAATCATAATCAAACTCAATAAGAAAAATAATAATTAACATAAATAAAGAAAGAACAATATATTCCAATCTTAACAAAACCATAAGTAAATGTTTACGCTTCGAAGAAAAAACATAAACACCAGAAAAATAAATTAATAAAGAAGTAAAAATAGAAAGTATATACATTAGTTTTAATAGTTTATAAAAACGTTGGTCTTGTAAACCAAAAATAAGAAGAGCCCCCCACTTTTAAAACTTCAGGAGTAGAAACTTTCTATCTTCGATCTCCAAAACCGATATTTTTATAAACTAACCCCTGAAATGATTAAAATAATTATTTTATCATTATCAAACATAATAAACATTAACTTTATTAAACTAAATCACCCAATATCAATAATAATGTTTATTATTATTCAAACTTTTATTGTTGGTTTAATTACAGGAATAATAATAGAAAGTTTTTGATTATCATATATTTTATTCTTAACATTTCTTGGTGGTATATTAGTTCTATTTATTTATATTACAAGAATTGCATCAAATGAATTATTTAAACCTAAATCCATTATTTTAGTTATTTCAATAATTATAATAATTATTTTCACATTAATTTTAGTTATTGTAGATAAAATAATATTCTTAGATTCAATTAAAAATTCAGAAACTTTGAATATTAATAATTCAATTTATTATCAAGAAATAACTACATCTTTAGAAAAATTATATAATAAACCAACATCAATTATTACTATAATAATAATAATTTATTTATTTCTTACACTAGTAGCAGTAGTAAAGATTACTAATATTAATCAAGGACCTATTCGAAAAATAAGATAATTATACTAATGAATAAACCTTTACGATTAAAACACCCATTGATTAAAATTCTTAATAACTCTTTAATTGATTTACCAGCTCCAACAAATATTTCATTCTGATGAAACTTTGGATCACTATTAGGATTATGCCTAGTTATTCAAATTGTTACTGGATTATTCTTAGCTATACATTACACACCTAATATTGAAATAGCATTTAGAAGAGTTGTCCATATTTGTCGTGATGTTAATAATGGTTGAATTATTCGAACATTACATGCAAATGGAGCATCTATATTTTTTATTTGTATTTATTTACATGTAGGACGAGGAATTTATTATGGTTCATTTATATATATACATACATGAATAATTGGAACAATCATTTTATTTTTAGTTATAGCAACCGCATTTATAGGGTATGTTTTACCTTGAGGACAAATATCTTTTTGAGGAGCGACAGTAATCACAAATTTATTATCAGCAATTCCATATTTAGGGACAGACTTAGTTCAATGAGTTTGAGGAGGATTTGCTGTTGATAACGCAACATTAAACCGATTCTTTACATTCCATTTTGTTTTACCATTTGTAATTGCAGCTATAGTTGCAATCCATTTGTTCTTTTTACACCAGACAGGCTCAAATAATCCAATTGGATTAAATAGTAATATTGATAAAATCCCTTTCCATCCATATTTTACATTTAAGGATTCTATTACATTTGTAATTATAACATCCTTATTAATTATATTATGTTTAATTAACCCATATATATTAGGAGATCCAGATAATTTTATTCCAGCAAATCCACTCGTAACACCAGTACATATTCAACCAGAATGGTATTTTCTATTCGCCTATGCTATTTTACGGTCTATTCCTAATAAATTAGGAGGAGTTATTGCATTATTTATATCAATTAGTATTTTAATAATTATACCATTTTATAATAAAACAAAATTTCGTGGAATTCAATTTTATCCTATTAACCAAATTTTATTTTGAATAATAATAATTGTTGTATTTCTATTAACATGAATTGGAAAACGACCAGTTGAAGAACCCTATATTATAACAGGACAAATTTTAACAATTATTTACTTTTCATATTTTTTAATTAATGTTCATGCAGCTAACGTATGAGATAAACTAATTAAATAATAATTTAATAAAGTTAATTAGCTTAAGAAAAGCATATGTTTTGAAAACATAATATTAGAAGTTTAATTCTTCTATTAACTTATTAATTCTTAAAAAATTTCACTAAATAAATAAAGTCAGTAAAACCTTAAAACCAATAAAAAAAATTAAAAAATTTAAAGATAGAGGTAAAAAACTCTTTCAAGCTAAATATATTAATTTATCATAACGAAAACGGGGTAAAGTTCCACGGACTCAAATAAATAAAAATGTTATAAAAGAAAGCTTAATAAAAAAGAAATAAGAATAAAAATCACCACCTAAAAAAATTAATGTTATTAATATTCTTATAAAAACAATTCTAGTATATTCAGCTAAAAAAATTAAAGTAAACCCTCCTGCACCATATTCAATATTAAACCCAGAAACCAATTCAGATTCACCTTCAGCAAAATCAAAAGGAGTCCGGTTGGTCTCTGCTAAACAAGAAGCAAAACAAGATAAAGCTAAAGGAAAAGAAATAATAACAAATCAACAATAAAATTGATAATTTATAAAATCCAATATATTAAAACTACCAATTAAAATAATTAAAGATAATAAAATTAAAGCTAATCTTACTTCATAAGAAATAGTTTGAGCAACAGAACGTAAAGAACCTAATAATGAATAATTTGAATTAGATGATCAACCTGCAATTATTACAGTATAAACATTTAATCTAGTACAACATAAAAAAAATAAAAATCCATAAGAGAATGAACATATATAAGTTAAATAAGGAAAAATTATCCAAACAATTAAAGAAATTATTAAATTAAAAATAGGAGAAAAATAATAAAGTAAATAATTTGACATAATAGGAATTGGTTGTTCCCTACAAACCAATTTAATAGCATCACTAAAAGGTTGAGGGATACCAATAAATCCTACTTTATTTGGACCTTTACGAATTTGAATATAACCTAATACTTTTCGTTCAAATAAAGTTAAAAAAGCTACACTAATTAAAACACAAACAATTAAAAGAATAAAATTTAAAATAAATATTAATAAATCATAATATATCAATACTATCTGTAGAATAAACCTACATAAATGAATTCTAAATTCAACACATTAATCTGTCAAAATAGTAATAATTAATTTCAATCAAGAATAAAAAAATATTTTATTCATATGGTCCTTTCGTACTAATATGAATTTCTTTTATCTTAGGATAGAAACCGACCTGGCTCACGCCGGTCTGAACTCAGATCATGTAAGAATTTAAAGGTCGAACAGACCTAATTATTGGGCTACTGCACCCAAAATTTTTCTTAATCCAACATCGAGGTCGCAATCTGCTTTGTCAATATGAGCTCTCAAAAACAATTACGCTGTTATCCCTAAGGTAACTTTATCTTATGATCATAAATTATGGATCAAAATAAACATAAATTAATGATTTCATGATAAAGAGTTTATTAATTCTTTATGTCACCCCAACAAAACATTTTCATTAAATATAAAAAGACAATCTTAAAAAAATATCTAATTTAAATGTCAAGCTCTATAGGGTCTTCTCGTCCTTAAGAAAAATTTAAGCCTTTTAACTTAAAAGTTAAATTTTAAAATTTATTAAGAGACAGTTAATTTCTCGTCAAACCATTCATTCCAGCCTCTAATTAAGAGACTAATGATTATGCTACCTTTGCACGGTCAAAATACCGCGGCTCTTTAAAAATTTTCAGTGAGCAGGCCAAACCTCATAATATTATCAAGAAGACATGTTTTTGATAAACAGGCGGAAATTAATTTGCCTAATTCCTTATAATAAATTAACAATATAAAATATTATAAACAAAATTAATATACTAATTCAATCATTATTACAAGAATTTTAAATATTAAATTAATAATCTTAATATAAAACCTAAAATAATTATAAAATCATAATAAAAAATAATGAACTAAAACGTAATCTTATAAATAGCTGATTTAAAGCTTATTATTTTATTAAAATTTAATAAATTATAGGATATTATTTCAGAGCTTATCCCCTAAAAAATAAATAATTTAATATTCCTAATTAAAAAATTAAATAAAACACTAAATCTAAAAAATTGAATTTTATCTTAAGAAACTAGATACCTTAGGAAACGAGTAACATTTCATTTCTACAAATAAATCTTTAATAATCATGACACATTAACTAAGATTTATTTGTAAATCAACCTAAATCGAGAATAGTAAATACATACTAAAATCTTAATAAACCCTGATACAAAAGGTACAATAAAGAAAATTTACTTTTATTAATCTAAATCAATATTTCATAATCCAATTACATTACTAATAAACTATAATAATATTAATCAATTCATCAAAAATATACTAAGACAAAAATAAATAAAGTTATTTCTATTAAATAATAAAATAAACAAAATAAAAAAAATAATAAAGTAAATTTCAAGATATCCTGAATTGCACAGAAAAATTTTCAGTGTAAATGAAATACTTCACTAATAAGTTATATCTTGATTACCTTTCTAGATACACTTTCCAGTACATCTACTATGTTACGACTTATCTCATCTAAATTGAAAATAATTTTAAATTAAAAATGATTAATCAATAATGAGAGTGACGGGCGATGTGTACACACCCTAGAGCCAATATCAATTAAATTAAATAAATCAAATTACTATTAAATCCACCTTCATTAATAGTATTTCACTATCAAATACGTTATAAACCAAAGTTTATTGTAACCCACCTCCTCTTAATTATAAGCTGCACCTTGACCTGAAATACTTTACAATCATAAATTAAGAAAATTATAACTTCAAAAAGATTTTCTGATAACGGAGATATACAAACAAATAAATTAAGTAAAGTTAATCGTGTATTATCAATTACGGGGTAGGTTCCTCTAAATGGAGTAAGATACCGCCAAATTCTTTGGGTTTTAAGATCCTAACTAATTTACTACCCAGGTAAGCAAAATTAACAATTAAAATAATAGGGTATCTAATCCTAGTTTATTATTTAAATTTCACAGAATCATAATAAGAATCATAAAAAAATTTTGAATTTCACCTCATAAATTTTTAAATTAATCCTAAACTTATAAATAACTGTTTTAACCAAATATATTCATTTGTATTAATCGTGTAACCGCGGCTGCTGGCACGAATTATGCCAATACTAAATCAATTACTAATTCCAAAATTACTTGATAATTAAATTAAATCACTGCAAAAAGAACTTTTAGTTTAACAAAACTTGCATATAATACAAAGAAAAAATGAATAAATAAGCAAGAATAAAACTTTCCAAAAAATGGACCACCTAATTTGGATCAAAAAATTAGTAGTCAAAATAAATAATAAACAAAAAAATCTAGAAAAATATAAAAAAACCTTAACTAAAAAACTAAAAAAAGTTAGAATAATACTCCTCCAAATGACAACAACAACTTCTCTATTATATGCAACTAATTTAAACACGGATCAAATAAAAGTTGTAGTGTTTTAAATCTTTCCTTCTATATTTAATCTTTACCTTTTTTTAACTCTATGGTAAAGATTAAATAATATAAATCATTTAAATTAATATATGGTTACTTTTAATATAATATGAGATAGTATATAATTAAATCTGTTACACTCTATTATATATATAATTATATATTAGTAATAGATTAATTTAATTATATAATTATATCCTTATAATTAATATAATTGATTATTTTAAATACTAATAATATTAATTAAATAAGGTATATTGTTTATATCCTATATTAATAATGTAAAATATATATGTACATTAATTATAAATATATTATTATATAATCATTTCTTTCTCTCCTAAAACTATAAGTAGCTAAAACTTTTGATAAATAATCTGATTATTAATAAGATCTTATTATTTGTATAAATTATAATAATATATGGAAATAAATGTAATATATAATAATAAAACACTTATATTAAAAGCCCAAATTTGTGGCATAAAATTAAAAAATTTTTCGAGTTTAAAGCAAATCATACAAATCCAATTTATCAAAAAAAATTTTAATTTTATATATAAAATACAGAAAATGCAAAAAAAAAAAA